CTTTATTCAATTAAAATGAGTTCCAATTCCTTTAAATTTGTTTTCATATTTGGGGATATAAAAGCTATTTAAACTATTGTAGATTTGAGGTATTCAAATTCTACTTTATTCAATTAAAATGAGTTCCAATTCCTTTAAATTTGTTTTCATATTTGGGGATATAAAAGCTATTTAAACTATTGTAGATTTGAGGTATTCAAATTCTACTTTATTCAATTAAAATGAGTTCCAATTCCTTTAAATTTGTTTTCATATTTGGGGATATAAAAGCTATTTAAACTATTGTAGATTTGAGGTATTCAAATTCTACTTTGTATTATATTTGATTTATATCTTATAATATTTATATTTTTTATAGAGAAATATCTATTATATATCTTATTAGCCCTAAATTTCGCGATTAATTATTACTAATAAGATTAATTATGGGTATATAAATTAGTTTAAATAGGATTTTTATAAATAAAGGTTTTTGTAGTTTAACGGGCTCTATTGGTTATTTTTAAATCAAAGTGATAGTTTGTATTCAATAAGGGTAATTAAATTACATAATTTATTCTATCAAAATAACCCTTTAGTCAGGCACCTTATTTTTTTTAATCTCTTTTTAATTATTTTATAAAACCTATTCAAAAAAATAAGTTAAGTTAGATTAAGATTAAATAATAAAAAAAAGTAAGATTTCCGGAATTTTGCCGAAAATTCCGGAAAATCGGCCTTTCTTTTCGATTTTTGCCGTTATTAAAAATTAACATAATATATAATCGGTAGATATGTATTAATATATACAGCAACTTTATATAATATATATCTATCTATTAAGTGTTAAAGAAATCTATTAATATATATGCATCTTTAAAGATAATATAAGATTTGAGACAATATAAACATTTATTAATGTATATAGAAAAGGCGGTTTATCTGAAAATTCTTACGTAATTTCATAAACTATACTGATTTATGTATCATTAAGTACTTATCATAGCCTTTAAATAAATATAAAAAATTTTACTTAATATTAAAAGAGGTAAAATTTATTAGATTCTATAAACATAATTATATATATATAAATATTTTAATGTAATGTAGATAATTATCTCTATAAATATTATATTATTTATATATATATATATTATCTGTGATTAATAAAATCTTTCTAACAATTAACTCTTGATCTATATAAGTTAAATTATTTATTAATATTTATTGATTAATAAATGTTTAATGAAAATTTAAAATTTTACCAATAAATAAATAATAGTCGAAAAAAAAAAAAGTAGGATGTATATGTCGGTATTTGAATAAGGTCTCGTTGTTTATAGAAATGTATGTGTATATTTAAATTTATATTATTAAAATTAATTTTTATTTTTTTATAAATTATGTAATTTATCGGCTTATATTTAATTCAATAATTTTATAAAACATTTTTTATAGTTAGATTTATATTATTTATTAAATTGATTATAATTAATTAAATTAATAATTAACTATTAATACATTTTTTAATAGTTAGTTAAATACTATATTAATGGCGATTTTGCCTATTTTGCCTTGAATTAAAATTTTTTTAATGAAATTAAATTCAATTTTAAATTTGAATAAAATGTTTAAAATAATTGAATTTTGTGAAAAACCAATTAATCATAGTATAATTTACATCATTAACATTGAAATTAACAGATTTATGTTTTTTAAATAGTGTTTTTTAATTTGTAATATAAAGTTTAAAGTTAAATTATAAAATTGGGTGAAAAATTTAAGAGATTGGGGTAATTTATCTTAAAAAAGCGCCTTAAAATTTATGTAAATTTGGGGATTTTATGCTTAAAATTAAGGAATTAAGTTTTTTAAAAAATAAAATTTGTTATTTGTTATAATAAGTTAATTATTTTTAAAAAATTTCAGTTAAATTAGTTTGATATAAATTCAAAGTTAAATTCAGGTAAGTTTGTAACAAATGTTAAGTAAAGTTTAATTCTGGTTTGAAGATTTATTAAATTTTTTAATTACATGTAAGTTTTTGCGAGAATTTAAATTTGGTTTAAATAGTTAATTTTATAGTTTTATTCGCAGTATAAAGTTTTAATGATTTAAGAAATTGAGAATTATAGAAAAATTGTAATATTGACAAAATTTGTGCCAGCAGTTGCGGTTATACAAAAAATATAAATAAATCTTATTGATTGATAATAAAAAGTTTTATTTTTTAATTAAAATTAAATTTATAAGGTGAAATTTAAAATTTAAAATAATTATAATTAAATTTTTTGATTTTATTAAATTTAAAGTTTAAACTAGGATTAGATACCCTATTATTTTAATTGTAAAATTATTCATTTAAGTAGTATTAGTTATGATCTTGAAATTTAAAGATTTTGGCGGTATTTTAGTCTATTCAGAGGAACCTGTCCTATAATTGATAGTCCACGATAAACTATACTTAGAATACTAATTTGTATATCGTCGTTATTAAATATTTTATAAGAATATAAATGTTTGAGTTTTTGAATAAAAAAATATATCAGATCAAGGTGCAGTTTATAATTAAGAAGAGATGGGTTACAATAAATTTATTTATATGGATTTATATATAAAAATTTATAAAGAAAGTGGATTTGATAGTAATAATATTAAGATTAATTTTATGATTAAAGCTCTAAAATGTGTACATATCGCCCGTCGCTCTTATTATAAAATAAGATAAGTCGTAACAAAGTAGATGTACTGGAAAGTGTATCTGGAATGATCAAGTTAAAGCTTTATTAGAAAAGTATTTTATTTACATTAAAGAGAGGTTGTGCAAATCAATATAATTTGAAATAAAATAATTATTAATTATTTTTGTTTAGATTTAATAAAAATAATTTTATTTATAATTATTTTTAGTATATATTATAGGAAAAATTTGTTTAATTATAGTTAATTAGTATTGTAAAAGAAATTTGGTAAATCAGTTTATTATATATAAGTAAAATTAAGTTTTTGTACCTTGTGTATCAGGGTTTATTAAATAAATTTTATACATTTTAATTTTCCCGATTTTAAGAGAGAGAATAAATAATTTTTTTTTATTGTAAAAAAAATATCTAAAATTGTTTATTAGAAATGAAAAGTTATTCGTTCTTAAATATATCTGGTTTATTTAGAAATGAATTTAATTCAGCTATTTTGATTTTATTATTTTATTTGATTAATGTGATAAATAAATTTAGTAATAATTAAAGGGATAAGCTTTTAGTTAATTTCTAAAATAATTTGATTTGAATTAAAAATATATAGATTTAGAAATATTTTTTATTAATAGTTTGTTATAATTAGTTTTTATTTTAATATTATTTTATATTTATTTAGTAATATATAAATAAATTTTATTTAATAATTTTATATTAGATATAATGATAAAATTAGTATATTTTAAAATATTTAGATAAATTTATATGTTAGATTATTTAAAGGAATTCGGCAAAATTTTTTATTCGCCTGTTTAACAAAAACATGTCCTTTAGAAATTAGAATTTAAGGTCTAACCTGCCCACTGAAATTTTAAATGGCCGCAGTAATTTGACTGTGCAAAGGTAGCATAATCATTAGTTTTTTAATTAAAAGCTTGTATGAAGGGTTGGACGAGATAAAATCTGTCTCTAATTAAATATTAGAATTTAATTTTTAAGTTAAAAAGCTTAAATTTAAGTAAAAGACGAGAAGACCCTATAGATCTTTATAATATTTATTGTAGTTTTATTTAGGATAAAGTTTATTAATTATAAAGAATATTATTTTATTGGGGTAATAAAAAGATTGAATTAATTCTTTTTTTAATTAAACAAAGATGATTGATTATGTGATCCTTTTTTATTGATTATAAGATTAAGTTACCTTAGGGATAACAGCGTAATTTTTTTAAAGAGTTCATATCGATAAAAAAGTTTGCGACCTCGATGTTGGATTAAAAATTATTTTGGGTGTAGAAGTTCAAAGTTAGGGTCTGTTCGACCCTTAAATTTTTACATGATCTGAGTTCAGACCGGTGTAAGCCAGGTCGGTTTCTATCTTTATTAAATTATTATATTTCAGTACGAAAGGACCAAGTATAAAATATAATTATATTTATTATTAGAATAATATTATTACTTTGGCAGATTAGTGTAATAAATTTAGAATTTATCAATGTAAAATATTTACAAGTAATATTGTTTTATAGGGATGTATTAATTAGTTTAATTTGTTTGTTATTGCTATTAATTTGTGTATTAATTGGGGTGGCTTTTTTAACTTTATTAGAACGTAAGGTTTTAGGTTATATTCAAATTCGTAAGGGCCCCAATAAAGTAGGGTTTATAGGAATTCCCCAACCTTTTAGAGATGCAATTAAATTGTTTTCTAAAGAACAGACTTTTCCTTTATTATCAAATTATATTATATATTACTATTCTCCCGTTATGAGTTTATTTTTATCTTTAATTATATGGGTAATTATGCCTTACTTGATGGGGTTATTTATATACAATTTAAGAATGTTATTTTTTTTATGTGTAACTAGATTAGGGGTTTATACTGTAATAATTGCTGGTTGATCCTCAAATTCAAGATATTCATTATTAGGGGGAATACGGGCGGTAGCTCAGACAATTTCTTATGAGGTAAGTTTATCATTAATTTTTATATCTTTTATAGTTTTAATCGGGGGTTTTAGTTTGATAGATTTTTATAGGTATCAAGAATATATTTGATTATTATTTTTATCTTTACCCTTAGGTTTTATTTGGTTTGTTTCCAGTTTAGCTGAAACCAATCGAACTCCGTTTGATTTTGCAGAGGGGGAGTCTGAGTTAGTTTCGGGATTTAATGTTGAATATAGAAGAGGGGGGTTTGCTTTAATTTTTTTATCAGAATATTCTAGAATTTTATTTATGAGAATATTGTTTAGAGTTTTATTTTTAGGAAGAAATTTATATTCTGTACTATTTTATTTAGAATTAGTAATAGTTTCTTTTATATTTATTTGAGTGCGTGGTACTTTACCCCGTTTTCGTTATGATAAGTTAATGTATTTAGCTTGAAAGAGTTTTTTGCCAATTTCATTAAATTTTTTAATTTTTTATATTGGTTTAAAGATTTTAATGTATACCTTAATTATTTAGTGAATTATTTTTAGTAAAGTTAATAGAGGGTTTAACTCTTTATTAAGTTTTCAAAACATATACTTATACAAGTTCATTAACTAATAAATTATTTTGTCTCAAATTTTAAAAATAATAGGGTTGATAATAAAATATAGAAAATATATAATTGTTAAAATTTGTCCTGTGATAATAAATGGTTCTTCTACAGTTCGTATTCCGATTCACGTTAATATAGCAACAATAATAAAAAATATTCAAAATAGTATTTGATTGATAGGATAAAATTTTATTCTTTGAAATTTACTTGAGTATGATAAAGGTAAAGTTATTAAAATTAAAATGGATATAACAAGAGCAATTACCCCCCCTAGTTTATTAGGAATGGATCGTAGAATAGCATAAGCAAATAGAAAATATCATTCTGGTTGAATATGAACAGGGGTTACTAAAGGATTAGCTGGGATAAAGTTATCAGGGTCCCCTAAAAGATAGGGGTTTATTAATGTAAGAGTAGAAAGAATTATTAATATAATGATGAATCCCGTAATATCTTTAAAAGAGAAATAAGGATGAAAGGGGATTTTATCTAAATTTCTATTTGTTCCTAGTGGGTTATTAGATCCTGTTTGATGCAGGAATAATAAATGAGCCATTACTAGGGCGATAATAATAAAGGGGATAATAAAGTGAATAGTAAAAAATCGGGTTAGGGTGGCATTATCAACTGCAAATCCCCCCCATACTCATTGAACAAGTGTAGCCCCTAAATAAGGGATAGCTGAGAGAAGGTTGGTAATTACAGTAGCTCCTCAGAAAGACATTTGTCCCCATGGGAGGACATATCCTATAAAAGCGGCCCCTATAATTATAAATAGGATAATTACCCCAATTATTCATGTATGGGTTAGTTTGTATGATCCATAGTATATACCACGTCCAATATGAAGGTAAATGCAAATAAAAAAAAGCGATGCCCCATTTGCATGGAAGGTTCGTATTAATCATCCGTAATTTACATCTCGGCAAATATGATTAACGCTGTAAAATGCTAGGTCAATATTGGCTGAGTAATGTATAGCTAGGAAAATTCCCGTAATTAATTGGATAGATAGGCATAAGCCTAATAGGGATCCAAAGTTTCATCATAAGGAAATATTGGATGGAGATGGTAAGTCAATTAGTGCATTGTTTATAATTTTAAATAAGGGGTGAGAGATTCGTATAGGTTTATTCATTAGAATTTTTGCCGAAGGGGTCCCCGGTTTGATTTAGTAATTTTCACTACTGCCACTAAAGTTAATAGTAGATAATTAATTATTATAATAGTAATAATAAAATTTGGTTCATTATATATTATTTTTAAAGAGTTTATATTCTCATTTTTTAATATGTTTAAATTATTGATGAGTTCAATTATGTTGGGGTTTTTAGATATAAAATTTACAAAATTTATATCTATAACTAATATTATAAATATATATGTTAATGATAGGATTAATATAAAAGTTAGTAATTTATTTGATAATTTAAATTTTTCATTAGAAGCTAATCTAGTTATATATATAAATAGAACTAGTATACCTCCCACTATAATTAAAAATAAGATGTAAGAAAATCATAGGGAGTAGGAATAAAATCCTGTAATTAAAGCAACTATAATTGTTTGAATTATTAGGGTTAACCCTATTGATAGGGGATGATTAAGGAATATAAATATAATTGTTAATGATAGGTTTATTATAGAGATTATTAAAAAGATACAGGAGATAGTTTAATGAAAATATTAATTTTGGAGATTAATGATAGAGAGAAGTTTTTTCTTCTGAAGTTTTAAAAGATAATTCTTATATTTGATTTACAAGACCAATATTTTTATTTAAATTATTAAAACTAATTATATTTATATTATACAATATTTTATTTTTATTTATGTTTTTTTCGGGGTTGTTAGTATTTTCTTCTAAGCGAAAACATTTATTATTAATATTATTAAGAATGGAGTTTATTATTTTATCTTTATATGGGTTAATTTTTATTTTTTTGTCTTATTTTGATTATGAGTTTTATTTTAGAATAATGTTTTTAGTATTTTGTGTGTGCGAAAGAGTAGTTGGGTTATCAATTTTAGTATCTTTAATTCGAACACATGGTAATGATTATTTTTTTTCAATAAATTTATGTTAAAGTTGTTATTAATGATATTTTTTATGATTCCTTTATGTTTTATTAAAAGAGGTTTTTGATTATTACAGTTTATATTTATAGTTATATCATTTGTTTTTATGTTTATAGGTAGATTTAATTATATTTGAATAAATATTACTTATTTTATGGGGGCAGATCTCTTATCTTTTGGTTTAATTTTATTAAGTTTTTGAATTTGTATATTAATAATTATGGCAAGATCTGGGGTTTTTATAAAAAATAATTTTTATAATTTATTTTTATTTTTTGTATTAGTATTAATAATTTTGTTATATTGTACGTTTAGTTCAATAAATTTGTTTTTATTTTATTTATTCTTTGAGAGAAGATTGATCCCTACATTAATTTTAATTATAGGATGGGGGTATCAACCTGAACGTTTACAAGCCGGAATTTACTTATTATTTTATACTTTATTTGCTTCTTTACCAATGATGGTGGGTATTTTTTATTATTATAATTATTATATAAGATTAAATTTTTTTTTTTTTAATAATTTTTATAATTTTAATATTTATATATATATTAGAATAGTGTTTGCTTTTTTAGTTAAAATGCCTATGTTTTTAGTTCATCTTTGGTTGCCTAGGGCTCATGTAGAAGCCCCAGTATCGGGGTCTATGATTTTAGCCGGTATTTTATTAAAATTAGGGGGATACGGATTATTACGCGTTATAAATTTATTTATTTATATAGGTAAATATACTTCTCCTTTATTTATTAGAATTAGATTAGTGGGGGGGTTTATAGTAAGTTTAATATGTTTACGACAGACTGATTTAAAGATTTTAATTGCTTATTCTTCAGTGGCTCATATGGGTATAGTATTAGGGGGTATTATAACATTAAATTATTGAGGGTTCTGCGGGGCTTATATAATAATAATAGCTCATGGTTTATGTTCGTCGGGTTTATTTTGTTTAGCTAATATTTCATATGAACGATTAAATAGACGTTCAATATTTATGAATAGGGGTCTTATTAATTTAATACCTAGAATAACATTATGGTGATTTTTATTAAGATCTTCTAATATAGCTGCTCCCCCCTCAATAAATTTATTGGGGGAAGTAAGACTATTAAATAGATTAATATCATGAACTTGATTTTCTATATTTTTTTTAATATTGTTATTTTTTTTTAGAGCTGTCTATTCACTATATTTATATTCATTTAGTCAACATGGAAAAATCTATTCTGGTATGTACTCTTGTTCATCTGGGTTTATTCGAGAATATTTATTGTTATTTTTGCACTGGTTTCCTTTAAATTTATTAATTTTAAAAAGAAATTTGTTTATGTTATGGATTTATTTAAGTAATTTAAAAAAAATACTGATTTGTGGTATCAGAAATGTAATATTATTTACCTTAGATTATTTCAAAAATTTCTATTTGTATAATTAGATTTTTTTTTCTTTTAGTTTTTAGTTTATTAAATTTTTTTTTTAGTTTGAAATTTTTATTGTTAGATTATAAATTAATTGTTGAGTGGGAAGTATTGTCATTAAATTCAAGCCCATTGACAATAAGAATTTTATTGGATTGAATATCTTTGATGTTTATAAGATTTGTATTGTTTATTTCTTCTATAGTAATTTTTTATAGTAATGAATATATAAGAGGGGATGGGAATATTAATCGTTTTATTTTGTTAGTTTTAATGTTTGTTTTTTCTATAATATTATTAATTATTAGACCTAATTTAATTAGAATTTTATTGGGTTGAGATGGTTTAGGGTTAGTATCTTATTGTTTAGTAATTTATTATCAGAACCCTAAGTCTTACAATGCGGGAATAATTACAGCATTAATAAATCGGGTTGGAGATGTGGCTTTATTAATTGCTATTTCTTGAATATTAAATTTTGGTAGCTGGAATTATATTTATTATATTGAGATTATAAAACACGATAGTTATATACAGTTAATTTCTGTTTTAGTTATAATTGCCGCTATAACAAGGAGAGCTCAAATCCCCTTTTCTTCTTGACTTCCAGCTGCTATAGCTGCTCCTACACCTGTTTCTGCTTTAGTTCATTCATCTACATTAGTTACTGCGGGGGTTTATTTATTGATTCGATTTAGAGGGGCTCTAGGGGAGTTTATAAAGATATATCTTTTAGTTATTGGGGTCTTGACTATATTTATAGCGGGCTTAGGGGCTAATTTTGAGTTTGATTTAAAAAAAATTATTGCATTATCTACATTAAGTCAGTTAGGTTTAATAATAAGAGTTTTAGGAATAGGGGGTATTAGCTTAGCTTTTTTTCATTTATTGACTCATGCAATATTTAAGGCTTTATTATTTATATGTGCTGGTTCTATTATCCATAATTTGAGGGACATGCAGGATATTCGATTTATGGGTAATTTAATAGTACATATACCATTAACTTGTATTATGATAAATATTTCTAATTTAGCTTTGTGTGGTATACCGTTTTTAGCTGGGTTTTATTCAAAGGATTTAATATTGGAATCAATATCAATGAGAGGGGTTAATTCATTAATTTATTTTTTATTTTATTTCTCTACTGGGCTTACTGTGAGTTATTCTTTTCGCCTTTGTTATTATTCAATTACGGGTGATTTTAATTTTTACTCTTTGCATTCATTGAGTGATAGGGGTTGAATTATATTAAGGAGAATAATAATTATGGTAATTTTTGTTATTTTTATTGGATCCTCATTGGGGTGGTTAATTTTTCCTACCCCAGTATTTATTTGTCTTCCAATTAAAATAAAAATTTTAGTTTTATTGGTTAGAGTAATGGGGGCTTGATTAGGGTATGAGGTTTCAAAGTTTTATTTTTCTTGATTTTCTAAGTCAGTATTTTTTTATAATTATAGATTTTTTATAGGGCATATATGATTTTTACCTAATATTTCAACTTTTTTTGTGAATTATTATCCTTTAATTATAAGTTATAAGTTATTTAAGAGTTTTGATCAGGGTTGAAATGAATATTTTGGGGGTCAGGGCTTAGGTTTGGCTTTAAAAAGGGGGTCTTCTGCATTTCAATTCTTTCAAGATAATAATATTAAATTTTTTTTAGTTTTAATAGTTTTATGGTTGGTAATTTTATTCTTATTGTTTTTGGTTTAATTTAAATAGCTTAATTAAGAGCATAATATTGAAGATATTAGGGTGATTATTTTTAATCTTTAGATATTAATAAAAATTTAAATTTTATTTTTACATTGAAAATGTAATGTTTTTTTTAAACTATATTGATAGAAATATAAACGGAATTTAACCGCTAAAGAAAAAAGTTAGCAGCTTTATCTTGAAAATCATATTTCTTTAATTGGAATTTAATTCAATGATATCATTAACAGTAATATGCCTCTTTTTGGCTTCAATTAATATAATAAATAAGGATGATTATCATCAAAATTTTAGGTCGAAACTAAATGTAATTTTTACTTCTTATTTAAGATAAATTGAAATATTCAATACTTTTTAGATGCAAACTAAATGTTATAGTTAACTATAATCCTAAAATTTTCAGTTTAAAGCCCCTTGGTATCATTCATGGTATAATCCAATTAATAGGATTAAGATAAAAAAAAATCTAGTGATTAATAATAGGTTAATATTAGAAATTTTATAGATTATGATTATTGGTAGTAATAAAGCAATTTCGACATCGAAAATTAAAAAAATTACAGCAATAAGAAAGAATTGGATTCTGAAAGGAAGACGAGCAGAATTAATGGGGTCAAATCCACATTCAAAGGGGGAGTTCTTTTCTCGATCTGTAAAAGTTTTTTTTGAAATTATTCTAGCTAAGGCTATAATTAAGATTACAATAAATATGACGATTGAGGTTAGTAAAGTTATTATTATAATTAATTATACTAAAAAAAATTAGACCCTTTGATTGGAAGTCAAAAATACTCAATATACTTTATAATTATCTACCTCATCAATAAATAGAAATATATAAGAATAATCATACAACATCAACAAAGTGTCAGTATCAAGCTGCCGCTTCAAACCCAAAGTGATGAATAGAGGAGAAGTGGTTTAAATAATGGCGTAATAAGCAAACAAAAAGGAATGTAGTTCCAATGATAACATGAATTCCGTGGAATCCTGTTGCTATGAAAAAAGATGATCCATAAACTGTGTCGGCAATAGTAAAGGGGGATTCCAGGTACTCAAAGGCTTGAAGGATTGAGAAGTAGATCCCTAAGGTTACCGTAAAGAATAGGCCTTGTAAGGCTTGATTATAATTATTTTCTATTAATCTATGGTGAGCTCAAGTTACTGTAATTCCCGATGTTAAAAGAATTAGGGTATTCAAAAGGGGGATTTGTAATGGGTTAAATGGTGTAATTCCCAAGGGGGGTCATATAGCTCCAAGTTCAATTGTAGGTGCAAGACTTCTATGGAAAAATCCTCAGAAAAATGAGATAAAAAAAAATACTTCAGAAGTAATAAATAGAATTATTCCTCATCGTAATCCTATTGTTACTGTAAAAGTATGAAGTCCTTGAAAGGTTCCTTCACGGGTAACATCTCGTCATCATTGAATTATAGTTAATATTGTAATCAATATTCCAATTATAAAAAGGTTGATATTAAATTGGTGGAATCACTTAATTAATCCTGAGACTGTGATTATTGCCCCTAGGGCCCCTGTTAAAGGTCAGGGTCTGTAATCTACTAGATGAAATGGGTGGTTTGAGTGTGTTGACATTAAATTACTTCTCTAGAATATAAAGTTCTTAAAATAGCAAATACATAAGATTGGATAATAGAGACAGCAAATTCTAGAGATAATAGTATAAGTTGGACAATAATTAATAGATTTACCGTTAAAGGATTTATTAAAGGGCCCGTATTTCCCAAAAGTGTGAGTAAAAGATGACCTGCAATTATGTTAGCGGCTAGGCGAATTGCCAATGTCCCCGGTCGAATAATATTGCTAATGGTTTCAATACACACTATAAATGGTATTAAAATAGGTGGGGTTCCTTGGGGAACAAGGTGAGCAAATATGTGTTGTGTGTGATTTATTCACCCAAATATTATAAATCTAAATCACAGGGGAAGGGCTAATCTCAGAGTTATTGATATATGGCTTGAGCTAGTATAGATATATGGGAATAATCCTATAAAATTATTAAATAAAATAAATGAAAATAAAGAAATAAATATGAAAGTTCTTCCTTTATGATTAAATGTTCCCAATAAAGTTTTAAATTCTTTGTGTAGTATATTAATAATCTTAATTCAAATAATTGTGAATCGGGAGGGGATAAATCAAAAATATATAGGGATAATGATTAATCCTATCACAGATCTCACTCAGTTGATTGATAGATTAAAAATATTTGTGGAGGGGTCAAAAGTAGAAAATAGATTAGTTATCATTTTCAAGAGTAAAATTTTTTACTTAAATTTTTAGATGAAGACAAGTGTTTTAGGGTTAAGAATATGTAGTAGTTTATAAAGTTAAATAAAATAAAGATTACGGAGAAAAATATATATAATATTAATCAGTTTATTGGAGCTATTTGAGGAATTAAAGAATATTATAGGTTTAATAATTTTAGTTTGACATTCTAATGTTATGTATTTAACTAATTCTTTTCATTAGAAGTAATTGTGAATTTACTATGGTTTGGTTTAAGAGACCAATACTTACTTTCAGTCATCTAATGAAATTTCTCTAATTTTAGAAATTCAATTAATAAAAATATTTGTGGGAACTCTTTCAATAACAATAGGTATAAAGCTATGATTGGCCCCACAGATTTCTGAGCATTGTCCATAGAATAGGCCCGGTCGGTTTATAAAAAAATTAGTTTGATTTAGTCGTCCCGGAGTGGCATCGATCTTTACCCCTAAGGATGGGATAGTTCAAGAGTGAAGAACATCCAAGGCTGAGACTAGAATTCGAATTTGAGAATTAAAGGGTAAAGTTACCCGGTTATCTACATCCAATAGGCGGAATCCTCTTTCAGGGAGTTCATTAGAGGGGATTATATAAGAATCAAATTCTAGTTTTTTAAAGTCTGAGTATTCGTAGCTTCAATATCATTGATGTCCAATAGATTTTAAGGTCAGTCAGGGGTTTCTAATTTCATCTAATAGATATAGTAAGCGAAGGGACGGGAGTGCAATGAAAATTAAAATAATAGCTGGTAAAATTGTTCAGATTACTTCAATAGTTTGACCCTCTAGGAGAAATCGGTTGATATATTTATTAAAGAATAGGGAAAATATTAAATATCCTACTAAAACAGTAATTATTGTCAAAATCATTAAGGTATGATCATGAAAAAATGTAAGCTGTTCTATTAAAGGGGAGGCTCTATCTTGAAGATTTAAGTTTGATCAGGTTGCCATTAATTCTAATAAAAGGGAAACCTTTATATATGAAGCTTAAATTCATTGCACTATTCTGCCATATTAGAAATTTGATAATATTGGTAATTCAGAATATCTATGTTCTGCTGGGGGTAATTTTTGAAATCATTCAATTGAAGTGGGTATTTGATTTGAAAATAAAACATTTCGTTGGGAGATAAAGGCTTCCCAAATAATATAGATTAGTATTAGTACCCCAATAAAAGAGATTGTTGACCCAATTGAGGAAATTACATTTCAGGAAGTGTAAGCATCAGGGTAATCAGAATAACGTCGAGGCATACCTCTTAACCCTAAGAAATGTTGAGGGAAAAATGTTAAATTTACTCCAAAAAATATTACTATAAACTGGATTTTTAAGAGTTGGGAGTTTAGAGATAGTCCTGTGAATAGGGGGAATCATTGAATAAATCCAGCTAAAATAGCAAATACTGCACCTATAGATAAAACATAGTGAAAATGAGCTACTACATAATATGTATCATGTAAAATGATATCAATAGAGGAGTTTGCTAAAACGACTCCTGTTAATCCCCCAACTGTAAATAAGAATACAAACCCGAGGGCTCACAATAAAGACGGTCTATAAGAGATTTGAGACCCGTGCAAAGTGGCGAGTCATGAGAAAATTTTAATTCCAGTAGGTACAGCAATAATTATTGTTGCTGAAGTAAAATAAGCTCGTGTATCAACATCCATTCCAACAGTAAATATATGGTGAGCTCACACAACGAACCCAAGTAATCCAATAGCTAATATTGCATAAATCATCCCCAAAGATCCAAATGTCTCCTTTTTTCCTCTTTCTTGGCTGATAATGTGGGAGATTATACCAAATCCTGGGAGAATTAGAATATAGACTTCAGGGTGCCCGAAGAATCAAAATAAGTGTTGATAGAGAATTGGGTCTCCACCACCTGCAGGGTCGAAAAATGAAGTATTTAGGTTTCGATCTGTAAGTAATATGGTAATAGCTCCAGCTAAAACTGGGAGGGAGAGTAGTAGTAGAAGGGCTGTAATACCTACTGATCATACGAACAGGGGTATTCGGTCAAATGTTATTCCCATAGAGCGTATATTAATAATTGTTGTAATAAAATTTACTGCCCCTAAAATTGAGGAAATCCCGGCCAAGTGGAGTCTAAAAATTGCTAAGTCTACAGAGGCCCCTCTATGGGCAATACCAGCTGAAAGGGGCGGATATACAGTTCATCCTGTACCGGCCCCTCTTTCAACCATTCTTCTTATTAATAATAGGGATAAAGAGGGGGGGAGAAGTCAAAAGCTTATGTTATTTATTCGGGGGAAGGCTATATCAGGGGCTCCTAGTATAAGGGGCACTAGTCAGTTCCCAAATCCACCGATTATAATAGGTATAACTATAAAAAAAATTATAATGAATGCATGAGCTGTTACGATAACGTTATAAATTTGGTCATCCCCAATCAATGATCCCGGATTTCCTAGTTCTGCTCGGATTAATATTCTTAGAGAAGTCCCCACTATTCCTGATCAAGCCCCGAATATAAAGTATAATGTTCCAATATCCTTATGGTTTGTTGAAAATAATCATTTTTGCGGTAAAATGGCTGAGTAATAGGCAATAAACTGTAAATTTATTTATGAAAATTAATTTCTTTTACTACAAAGTATTATAGTTTAAAAAAAATTTTAAATTGCAAATTTAAAGATAGAAATATTCTTGATACTTATCAATATATTCTATTAAAGTTTATAGTTTGGAAATTCGGCCTTCCCAAGGCTTAAAGCTCTCTCCTTTATTTACAGCTTTGAAGGCTGTGAGTTTTTTTTAACTTAAATCCTTTTAATAGAAGTTGATAATAATTGTATGGAGGATTAATCCATTGATAGAGAAAAAAGTTAAAATATTAATAAATATATTATTGAATTGAAGATTTGATATAATGAGAGAAAAATTGTTTTCATTATTAGAGATTATAATTCTAGAATAAGAAATACGAAGGTAGAAAAATAGTGTAATTAAGGTCATTATGATTATGAATGTAATAAGTAAAAAATTATTAGTTCTTAGGTTTTGGATAATAATTCATTTAGGGAAAAATCCTAAAAAGGGGGGTAATCCCCCTAATGATAAAAGGTTAATAATTAAAAAGAATTTAATTAGGTAGTTTTTTCTGATCATCAGAAAGATTTGTTTTAGTAAGTATACATTAAATTTATTTATAATTGATACAATTGATATTAATAGTATTGAGTAAATTATAAAATAGGAAATTCATAATATTTCATTAATTAATAGAGTGCTCAATATCCATCCAATGTGGTTGATTGAGGAATAGGCTAATATTTTTCGTATATTAGTTTGATTTAATCCCCCAATTCTTCCAATTAAGGTAGAGAGGATAATAATAAATAGAATATATTGTCTACTTTTGATTGTATAGGAGATGATAATTATAGGGGCAATTTTTTGTCAAGTTATAAGGATAAATCTATTGGTTCAGTTTATTCCTTCAATAATTTCTGGGAATCAAAAATGGAAGGGGGCGGCCCCTATTTTTATAAGTAGGGCTGAATTTATAGCTATAAATAATATTTTATTAAAAATAGTTAAGTCGGTTAATATGAATATCTGGGAAATAATTATAATAATGGAAAATAGAAAAATCGAGGAAGCTATAGCTTGAATCAGGAAATATTTCATAGAAGCTTCTGATGATAGGGGGTTATTTATTATTCTAATCAGTGGGATAAATGATAGTAAATTGATTTCTAGGCCTATTCATGTTCCCAGTCAAGAGTAGGAAGATATAGTAATAATTGTACCTAGTATAAGGGTTGAAGTAAAAATTAATTTATAAATAAGAAAAATTAAAAAGAAAAGGGTTATAACCTTTATATTTGGGGTATGAACCTAAGAGCTTATTTAGCTTATCTTTTTAAGATATATTTTAGTATATGGTGTACAAAAGTTTTTGATACTTGAGGAAATAGTTTAATTCTATTAATTATAAGTTTTTAATTAATTATTACTAATAAAGATTAATTATATTATTATAAATTGATATATATATATATTTTTTTGTGGTTTTTATGGGCCCTTGGACTCTAAATTTAGTTATTACTAATAAAGATTAACTATGAATATAGTGGCTAAATTATTTGAATACCTTTCTCAATAACATCACAAATCTATTCACTAAATTATTTGAATACCTTTCTCAATAACATCACAAATCTATTCACTAAATTATTTGAATACCTTTTTCAATAACATCACAAATCTATTCACTAAATTATTTGAATACCTTTCTCAATAACATCACAAATCTATTCACTAAATTATTTGAATACCTTTCTCAATAACATCACAAATCTATTCACTAAATTATTTGAATACCTTTTTCAA